TTGTTTTCTACAAATCACAAAGATATTGGGACTTTATATTTAGTATTTGGTGTATGATGTGGTATGGTTGGTACTGGCTTATCTTTATTAATTCGACTAGAGCTTGGAACCTCTGGTGTGTTATTGGATGATCATTTTTTTAATGTTATTGTAACAGCGCATGCTTTTGTAATAATTTTCTTTCTTGTAATACCAGTAATAATTGGAGGTTTTGGAAATTGAATAGTACCACTACTAATTGGTGCTCCAGATATAAGATTTCCACGAATAAATAATATAAGTTTTTGACTTTTACCCCCCTCTTTTATCTTTCTAATTATTAGTAGTATAGTTGAGGGTGGAGCTGGTACTGGTTGAACAGTGTACCCACCTTTAAGTGGAATTATAGGGCATAGAGGTCCTTCTGTGGACTTGGCTATTTTTAGATTACATTTAGCTGGTATATCTTCAATTTTAGGTGCTATTAATTTTATTACCACTGTATTTAATATACGAAATCCTGTAATAACTATGGAACGGATTAGTTTGTTTGTTTGATCTATTTTAGTTACAGTATTTTTACTTCTTTTGTCGTTACCTGTATTAGCTGGGGCTATTACAATACTTCTAACCGATCGAAATTTTAATACCTCGTTTTTTGATCCTGCTGGTGGGGGAGATCCAATTTTATATCAACACCTTTTCTGGTTTTTTGGACATCCAGAGGTGTATATTTTAATTTTACCTGGGTTTGGAATTGTGTCTCACATCTTAGGAAACTACACTTTAAAGCAACCATTTGGAATATTAGGTATAATTTATGCTATAATTTCTATTGGAGTTTTAGGGTTTATTGTTTGAGCTCATCATATATTTACTGTTGGAATAGATGTTGACACTCGAGCTTATTTTACTGCTGCAACCATGGTGATTGCTATTCCAACTGGAATTAAAGTTTTTAGTTGGTTAATGACTATTTATGGAAGAAGAAATAAAGTTTTAAATGCCCCAATATATTGAGTTTTAGGTTTTATTTTTCTATTTACTTTAGGGGGTTTAACTGGTATTGTGTTATCTAACTCATCATTAGATATTATACTTCATGATACTTACTATGTTGTGGCCCACTTTCATTATGTATTATCAATAGGAGCTGTATTTGCTATTTTTGCTGGTTTTTGTTTTTGATTTCCTGTTATAACAGGTTTAGCTCTCAATGACTATCTGGCAAAAGCTCATTTTATTATTATATTTATTGCTGTAAATATAACCTTTTTTCCCCAACATTTTTTAGGGTTATCTGGTATACCCCGTCGCTATTCGGACTACCCTGATTCATATTATAAGTGAAATCAAGTGTCCTCATATGGGTCATTAATATCAATTTTTGGAATAATACTTTTCGTATACATTATTTGAGAAGCTTTTGTTAGTCAGCGTTCTTTTATTTTTTCAGAGAATGCTTCATACTCTCGTGAGTGAGAAATAATTTTACCTCCTGACTTCCACGGAAATTTAGAACCTTCGGCTAGTATTATAACTATAAAGGTGCGCTAATATAGGAATAATTAGTAAATAGAGTATTATAGTATAACTTTCTTACAAAAAGTTGGTTCTCTTTTGAGATATTTACTTAAGTTTACAATAATTTATATAATATCGTTTTTATTCATTTGTAGAAGAGTTTTTTCTTTAATATGGTAATTTTACCTTTTGCATAATGGGTGAACTATAATATTAAAAATTATTTTTTAATCACGATGGGAGAAGATCTAACAAAAGTTTTTTTTTAGTTTATTATAATCTTCTATATAAACAGGGGACTAAAAACTATTGTTAGGGGTGAAAGGCTTATCAATTCTCCCGATATCTTGATATAATTTAAATGTATTTAGTACATAAGACAATGAGGAAGTGGTGAGATTTTCTCAGTAAACAACTTTTATTTTTTAAATTCTCTCTTAAGATTTAACAATTAAGGTTTAACTATTAAAAATATTAATTTTTTTAGTTTAGTGTTTTTTTTATACTATAACCTATATCTGAACTTTAACGAGGGGTATATAATGTTTATATGAGTATTTTAATATATATATATATAAAACTGTAAAAGGAACTCGGCAAAAAGACTGCTCAACTGTTTATCAAAAACATAGCTTAATGTTTTTTGTATTAAGTTAATTCTGCTCAGTGATATTTTAAACAGCCGCAGTACACTGACTGTGCTAAGGTAGCATAATAAGTTGGCTTATAATTGAAGTCTTGTATGAAAGGAACTTGATGGGTAGTAACTGTCTCTTTAAGTTTAAATAAAAATTATTTAGGGGGTGAAAATACCCCCTCTTAAAAGAAAGACGAGAAGACCCTTAGAATTTTTTATTACAGTTAATTTTTTAATACGTATTTGTTGGGGCGACAAATTAGCAATTTTAACCTAATTATTATAGTAAGTTTTACACGTAATTTATAATTAGATTGATTAATTACCTAAGGGATAACAGCATAATCTTATATGGTTTGTGACCTCGATGTTGGACTAGGGATTATTAAGGCTAGCAGCTTTAATAGATAGTTCTGTTCGAACTCTGCCCCCTACATGATCTGAGTTCAGACCGGCGTAAGCCAGGTCAGTTTCTATCTTCTTTTTTTTTTATTCCAGTACGAAAGGACCTTTTAAAATTTTTACTAATTTGGCAGATATAATGCTCTTGACTTAGGTTCAAGTTATACTTAAGTAGTAGTAGTTAGTTTATAGTTATAAATGCATACTTAAAAGCAGTTTTGGAAAACATTAACTTTGGAAGTTATAGGATGAGGTAAACTCACTTTTAAAGTTAAAAGCATACTTTAACTTAGAAGGTTTGATTTGCACTCAAAAAGTATTTTTTTATTTGCTTTTAATGGTTAGAATATTTTTAATATATTATTTAAGTCTTAGTTTAAGGTTTATATTTTTATGTTTAAATACCCCCATCTTAATTAGTTTAAACATAGCTTTGATCTCCCTACTATTGACTTTTATTATGAGTAACTTACACAGGATTTGATATGGTATAATTTTTTTCTTGGTGTATCTTGGGGGAATTTTAGTACTTATAATTTATATTTGTATATTATCTAGGAATCTTAAACTTGAGTTAAAATTAAGCATTATTAGGTTATTTCTTTTAAGTTGTAGGGCTTCTTTTTTACTAAGTAATACAATTATTGACCAATTAAAGAATCTATCATGGTTAAGGGTTGGGTTTGGTCCTATATATCTCCCCACATGGTCATTACCAATAATTGGTTTAGTTCTTCTTCTGATTTTTGTAGGGATCAGCTCCATAATCTTTGTTGGGGGCCGCGGATTAAAGGTTGAATTTTAATAGTTTACGATTATCTGTTCTACTATGATTTATAAGTTTAACTTATATTGTTAGATTCTTAACCTACACTTACTATAATGCTCAACCGTTAGTTGTAGAACTATCTGTTGGCTCATTCTCTAGGGTTAATATTAGGTTTTCTATTTTTTTAGATATAACAAGTTTAAGGTTTAGGTTTGTTGTGACTTTTATTTCGGCTTGTGTGTTTTGATTCGCTACTTATTATATACGAGAGGATGTTTTTTTTTTTCGATTTATTTGACTATTATTCTCCTTTGTTTTGTCAATAAATATATTAATTTTTAGGGGCTCAATATTAACTCTTCTTCTTGGGTGAGATGGTTTAGGAATTTCCTCTTTTGCTTTAATTATTTATTATATAAGTAAAGAAAGTTTAGAGGCAGGATTTTTAACTCTTCTGGTTAATCGTTTAGGTGACGTAATAATTATAAGTACTATAGTTGTTTTAATGGTTTTAGGAACTACTACCTTTGTTTCAACTATGGCTGGCTTTTATATGGTAGTTTTTATTTTTAGTCTTGCTGCTTTAACAAAAAGGGCTCAGTACCCCTTTAGTGCTTGACTACCTGCTGCGATAGCAGCACCTACTCCTGTTAGTGCTTTAGTGCATTCTTCTACTTTAGTTACTGCAGGAATTTACTTAATTATTCGGGTATCTTTAAGGGTTCCTTTAGATGTTAATTGTAGAAGAATTATATTATTTTGTGGTAGTACTACTACATTATTAGGTGGGGTTTGTGCTTTATATGAGAATGATATTAAGAAGGTTATTGCACTATCAACTTTGAGTCAATTAGGTGTAATAGTTTTTAGTTTAGGATTAAATTTACCATATTTAGCATTACTACATCTCTATACACATGCAATATTTAAAGCCTTACTATTTTTATGTGCCGGGGTTATTTTAATAGTTAGGTTTGGGGTACAAGATTTGCGTCTATTGGGGGGTGTGTTAAAGTATTACCCTTTGGTTGTAGTATTTATAAATACCAGAACCTTATGTTTAATAGGTGCTCCATTTTTAAGGGCCTACTACTCAAAGCATTTAATTCTTGAAAGCATACTTATAAGTAACATTAATAGTGTTTCTGTTCTTTTAATAACTATTGGAACTATTTTAACATGTGTATATATAGTTCGAACAATATATATTCTTACTTGAGGAGTAAATCTTAACTCTGTTAAGTCTAAAAGAATATTAAAATATAACTTATCAATAATTCCTTTATATCTTCTAAGGATTATATTAGGGAAGGTAATAAGAAGGTTGGTACATGAAAATTATAGTGTTGTAATAATTCCAGTAAATTTTTATCATATAATAAATCTAATTTTTTTTTTAGGTGTTATATGAGGTTTATATCAATGAAAAAGCTGTGGATTTAAAACTTTAACTGAAATGTTTTGAATTGCACCCACTAGTAAAGGTATAGTTAACCCTATATTTAAAATCTCTAAAATAATAACAAGGTTGGATTATGGTTGAATTGAACCTAGGTGTTTTCTAAATTCCTTTATATTTAAGCAAAGTTATACAATATATATATTAGTACAGTGACCCTATAATACGTTTTCTTTCTTAAGGGTTTTATCTCTTTGTTTTTCATTACTAGGTTGATTTTACTTTTTTTAGTTGGATTAATTACCAGATTATGTATTCTTTTGTCTGTCGCATTTTATGTATTATATGAGCGTAAAATTTTAGGGTATATTCAAATTCGGAAGGGGCCTAACAAAGTTGGTATTATAGGATTAATACAACCATTTGCAGATGCTTTAAAATTATTTAGTAAGGAGTTGTTACAACCTATATTTTCAAATCAAAATTTGTTTAGAATGCTACCTGTTATAGGGTTGATTGTAGGTTTGTATATATGAATTATATACCCGAGGGATAACTCAACTTTTTATATTATTTATGCTATATTACTATTTATTTGCCTTTCTTCACTGAATGTTTATGTAATTATGGGAGCTGGGTGAAGGTCAAATTCTGTATATTCTTTTTTAGGGAGGCTTCGAGCTAGAGCTCAAACAATTTCTTATGAGATTGTTTTAGTATTTATTTTAATATTCCCTCTTTTAAGGTTAAAGAGATATGATTTAAATTATATATTTAGAAACTACCCAGTTAGGATTATATTTTTACCTGGTTTATTTATTTGATTTACTACTACTGTGGCTGAAACTAATCGTGCTCCTTTTGATTTTGCCGAAGGTGAGTCAGAAATTGTTAGAGGTTTTAACATTGAATATCAGAGGGGACCGTTTGCTCTACTGTTTTTAGGGGAGTATACGTCTATTATCTTTATATCAATAATGACCGTAGTGCTTTATTTTTATTCTTATAGTAATACTATATTATGTGTAATAATTTTAATGGTTTCTACTGTATTTTTAATTTTACGGGGTGTATTTCCACGATTACGATATGACCTCCTTATAATAACATGTTGAAAGAATTTATTACCCTTCTCTATTAGGGTTTTATTTCTTATTAGCCTTATAAGTTTATGTTAAGTCTTAATCCACAAGCAGTATTATCTTTAATTATGTCTATTATCTTACTGAGTTTATTTAAACAAAGCCAACACATGATTAGCGTATTCATTTTACTTGAGTGTTTAATATTAGTGTTAGTCGTTTTTTTTGTAATTCAAGCATTAGTTAGTGGGTTTAATCTATCTATAATGATTTTTATTATATGTGTATCTGTTTCTGAGGCCGCTATAAGCTTAACTTTAATTGTTAGTTTAATTCGTTTACATAGTAATGATTATCTATCAAACTTATCGGGAGTTTGAATGTTTGCAAAAAAATCGTGAAATAGCTCACCTACTAAGATTACCTAGCCCTATAAGGTTTTCAATCTGATGAAATGCCGGGTCTATTTTAGGATTACTTCTAGTTATTCAAATTTTAACAGGATTTTTATTATCTATACACTATACGGCTGATATAGTTAACACATTTTCATCGGTTATCCATATCATTCGAGATGTTCCAAGTGGGTGGATAATACGATCTTTACATGCAAACGGTGCATCTCTTTTTTTCCTTTTTTTATATATTCATCTGGGGCGAGGCCTATACTATCAAAGTTATATCTTACAAACTCGAACATGAATAGTGGGGGTAACAATCTTTATTATTAGTATGGCTACAGCTTTTCTAGGTTATGTATTACCATGAGGTCAAATATCATTTTGGGGGGCTACTGTTATTACTAATTTACTATCGGCAGTTCCTTATTTTGGACAAGCGCTAGTGGAGTGAGTGTGAGGGGGTTTTTCAGTCGGACAAAGTACTTTAAATCGATTTTATTCATTACACTTTATCTTACCATTTATAATTTCATTATTAGTGGTTGTTCATATTATATTTTTACATGAAAAAGGCTCAAGCAATCCTTTAGGTCATCAAGAACATATTAATAAAATTAGCTTTCACCCATATTATATATGAAAGGATGTAGTTGGCGTAATTATTACTATATTATTATTAATAGTGTTAGTTTTGTTCTCCCCTAATTTGCTCTTAGACCCAGAAAATTTTATAGTTGCTAACCCAATAGTTACACCAACCCATATTCAGCCAGAGTGATATTTTTTATTTGCGTATGCTATTCTTCGTTCTATTCCAAGGAAGTTGGGCGGTGTAATTGCTTTAGCCTTCTCCATCCTATTTCTCTACTTTCTTCCTATTGGAGTAATAGCAAAGTCAATCCCTACAGCTTTTAATCCGGTGTATCAAATTCTTTTCTGATATTTAGTAGTGGTTTTCTTACTATTAACTTGACTGGGGGCTTGCCCTATTGAAGAACCTTACTTAACACTAAGAAAACCTATAACATTAATCTTTTTTTTATTACCGGTGAATATACTTATTAGAAGTGTAGTATGGTTTAAATTATCCACTTTAAAATAAGCAATTTATTTTTATTTAGTTTATTACAAAATTTAAGCTTGTCAATCTTAAGATAACTATTAGTTAATAGGGATGATAGTTTAACTAAAACGTGAAATTGCAAATTTCAAAATATTTTTTTCACCCCTCTCTCCTGCTTCTTAAGCTATAATATTAAGATTAAGGTATAGCTTAAATATAAAAAAGCATAGCTTTGAAGAAGCTAAGATATTTTTTTATTACTTTAGATGAGTTTATGAGGTCAACTTAATTTAATAGACCCTATTACACCAATTCAATCTGAGATAATACTATTTCATGATCATGCAATAATTTTATTAGTTGGTATTTTTACTTTAGTTTCACTTGTTGGGTTAAAAATTGTAATAACTAAATATTCTAACCGCACTGTCCATGAAGCTCAGGCTTTGGAGATTATTTGAACTATTTTACCAGCATTTCTATTAATTTGGCTTGCTTTACCTAGACTTCGATTGTTATATTTGTTAGATGAGCAGCAATCACCTAATAACATTTTAAAAAGTACTGGGCATCAGTGGTACTGATCGTATGAGATACCTAATATTAGTTCTAAATCTTTTGATAGATATATAACTCCAACTAATGAGTTAATGGTAGGGGATTATCGATTACTAGAAGTTGATAATCGACCCATAGTGCCTGTAAGCATAAATACATCAATTATTACCACGTCTGCTGATGTTTTACATGCCTGAGCACTACCCTCTATAGGAGTTAAAATAGACTCAGTTCCGGGACGTTTGAATCTTATGGGGATAAACCCATCGGTTCCTGGGGTTTACTATGGTCAATGCTCGGAGATTTGTGGAGCTAATCATAGGTTTATACCTATTGTTTTAGAGGTTGTTAAGCCAATAACTATAACTACAAAATAATAGGTTTATACCTATTGTTTTAGAGGTTGTTAAGCCAATAACTATAACTACAAAATAATATCTTTTGATGGCCGATTACTTAGGTGAAAAGCTGTAAACTTTTTCAAGGGAAAGTTTCCCTCAAGTTTTTAAGTTATTTAAACTATCAACCTTCAAAGTTGAAAATGAGCTTAAAGTAGTCAAAACTTGTATTAAATTAAGTTTAACTAGTATAGTTTGTACACTTTCCTTCCAAGAAAAAAGACCCTAATAGGGGTTAAATAGTTATTATTAGACTTAGGTTAACTAACAAACTGTGGAGGTGTGGTCTCTAAGATTTTTTTTTAAAGTCTAACAAGATTACTAAGGGGTGTGTTGTAAGGGCTGCTAACTTTTACATGGGAGAGTTTCTTCCGTCCCTTTAATGGAAATTTTTCTTTTAATGTTTATAGGAATGGCTTTCCTAACTTGAGAGGGGGTTATAGTCTCCATGTCTATTACTTTTATTTACTCTATGCTAATAATATATCACTCACATCAACATGCTCAAAATATTAGCTACTACTCCTCCTCCCTATCTTCATGGTTAGTCATATTAACTATTTTAATTATTTTTCTGTCTTTATTAAGAACCCCCCAAAAAAAGGATACTAACTATGTGGTTAGTATCCTTTTTTTGGGGGGTTCTTTAGTTATGTCTTTTATGGCACACAATATTTTATGTTTTTATGTTTTTTTTGAGACCTCTTTAATCCCTATTCTATACCTTATTATTTGTTATGGCTATCAACCAGAACGTTTACAGGCTGGGTTATATATAATTTTATATACAGTTTTTGCAAGGCTACCATTATTAGTTTTAATTCTTATATGTATAATTAAATATAGAGTTAGAAGTTTTTATTATTATAGTATCACTCTATTAAGATTAAGGGGGTGAACTTACATTTTAATTATACTTGGGTTTTGTGTAAAATTACCAATTTATATATTTCACTTATGGTTACCAAAAGCACATGTAGAAGCACCTTTAGCGGGTAGGATAATTTTGGCCGGTGTTTTATTAAAGTTAGGTGGGTATGGTTTATTTATGTTTAACTCTGTAATATATGTTGAAAATTATTTTTCATATTCATTATTAGTATTAACTTGTTTAGCAGTTTGAGGGAGTGTGTTATCCTCCATTATATGTATACGTCAAAATGATGTAAAAGCAATAGTGGCTTATTCTAGGGTTGTACATATATCTATTGTATTTCTAGGAGTAACTAGAGGTACTTCTTGAGGTTACTACAGTATACTTTTAACAATGGTAGCTCATGGGTTTACATCTTCTGCACTATTCTTAGTTGCTTATATTACATACATAAAAACTGGCAGTCGAAGTTTTAGCTTAACCAGAGGTATACTATCAGTATATCCCTACTTAAGACTATTCTGGTTTATTTTAAATATAGTAAACATAAGAGCACCACCAACATTAAATCTTTTAGGGGAGTTATTTATTATCCCGGCTGCTTGACTGATAAGGGTAATAATTTTATTATCTATATTAATTATAATATTTATAAGAGTTGTATATAATATGTATATATATACATCAGTTAATCATGGTAAGTTTAATGGGTATACCATCCCTAGTGGGGTATTAACTAATAATAATTATTTAAGGTTAATAAGACATTTATTTCCATTAATATTTATTATAAAATTAACTCTCTTTCTCTAGTGCTCATTTATTTGGTGGAAAGGAAGAGGGGGGGGTTCTTTTTATAGAAAAATCTATTCCTGAAAGCCCAAAACTTTCCGTGCTTAACACCACAAAAGAGAATAAAAAAAAAAGGAAGGGAAAAAAGGAAGTATATACTTCTAATAGGTACTTAAAACCTAGGCATCTATCTGCCACCTTTTTTTATTTATTTAAAGATAAGACTTTTAGTGTGTAAACTTGTTGAGCTTAGTTTAGGATTTTTAGTTGATCTACTTACTATAATTAAAACTCTTAAAAATGTTATAATTAAAACTACAAATATTAGAACTGTATTATGGGGGCTTAATTGAGGCATTTGTAAAGTTAAAAAACTTTTTTTTACTCCCTTACAAGAGAGAGATAGTAAACTAGACAGTAGAAGGAATTACATTTTCATCTTTTAATTAACAGTTAAATGTTTGTAGTTCAAACTGCACCTACATAGCTATATGTAGCTATAATATATAGTCCATAATTCATAACATACTTTGATATAATAATAATATAATACTTTGTGTATTAAGGATGTTCAGTTCCATACAGGTTAACTAAAAGTGTGAAAATATAAGCTTGAATACAACTTACAAAAAACTCAAAAAGCATATAGAAAATTATAAGAATTATTAATAAACTTATACTTAGTCATCTACCAACTAACGAGGAGAGTGCAATAGCCATTAAACCTATTACAATATGTCCTGCACTAATATTGGCAATTAGTCGCACGGTTAGTGTTAAAGGACGAATTAAGATACTTACAGTTTCAATCAAAATTAAAAATGGTATTAAAACTATAGGAGCTCCCCTAGGGGCAAGATGTGCACATCTTTTTTTAGGGTTGTTCATAATACCTGATAAAATCAGTATTAATCACAGTGATAAGCTAAAGACTCTAACCATAAAAAGGTTAGAAGTTATACCATAGGTTAAAGGTCTTAAACCAATAAAATTATTTATTAAAATCAATATAAAAATTCTATATAAGAATAAATGAAACGGTCGATATCTTGAAGTCTTCCACATATTTCTAATATAGTTAAAAAAATGAGTATTAACCCTAGTATTTCATGTAATATTTTTTATTATAAGTGCTAATAAACCAAAAGACACACCTCAAATATGTCAGGTATTTGCCCCATCAAGAGAAGAAAATAGATCACAATACATAAGGTGTTTAGTTGCTAGTTACTATAAGCTAAGGCCGAAACTTAGTACGATTAGATCGTTTAACACCAGTTATGTTAGTAGATAAATAACTAACTAAAAAACCCAAGAAGAAAGGTATTTTTATTATGAAAAAATAATGTAATAATTATACTATTTTTAGAGGTACAGCTTCCGTTACACCTACTATGTTACGACTTATCTCTTTTATTATTTGAAGGGAGTGACGGGCGATTTGTACACAACACAAAGTTATATTCAATTTCTAAAGCTAATATTATTTACTTTCAAGTCCATCTTATAGTATAATTTCATATAGTAAATTGATAGAAGTTTTAATTGTAACTCGCCTGAACTTTTTTATTGACTGTACCTTGATTTGTCTTATTTTAGGTACTAAAAACTAAATAGTTGTTACAACTATTTTAGGCAACGGTATACAGATTTTTTAAAAAAGTAAGGTAATCTTGGTGATTGTCTATTATTAGGTAAGTTCCCCTAAGACATTTATGTTACCGCCATGGTATTAAGTTTAATTAACTAGTATTAGGTTGGGATGGGTTCAACCATAAATAGTGGGGTATCTAATCCCAGTTTTAATCTTGGTTTAAAGTTAACCTTTATAATTCTTTTTGTATTTCACCACAAAAAAGATCATTTAAATAAAGCAAAATCCTGAACCATAGTGTTATTTTCAAAGTTAAAAGTATGACCGCGACTGCTGGCACTTTTTTTGTCACTTAATATGTTTAAGCTAAGTTAATCTTTCAATTATGCATTAATATTAATATTTGGTATTGCTTTAGCTCCCATAATCAATCCTTAATTTATAAAATAAACTCATCATATCAAAGTGACTCTCACTTAAAGATTAAACTCTTTTTTGGGTTATGAGCCCAACAGCTTATATAGCTTATTTAAGTAATTCACTCAATCTAAGACACCCACATATCACTCATATAAAACACCCATGAAAAGTACTAATAAAAACCTAAGAAGTATGTAAACTGATATATAAGAAGAACCTATTATAAGATTATTAAGATAAGGGAAAAGAAGTACTGTTTCAACATCAAAAATTAAGAAAAGTACTACTAATAAAAAAAAACGAATTGAAAAAGGTAGTCGTGTTCTTATTAAAGGGTTAAAGCCACACTCAAATGGTGATAACTTTTCAAAGTTTTGTGGTGGAGGGGAAAAACTCACAAAATAATAAATAATAGCAAATATTGTTACAAGTAACATGGTAGTAAGCAAGTATGTTAACATAGTTTTTATGATTTCTATATAAATCATTTGTAGATTTTCAAAATCCACCATAATTAAAAACATGAAATAGAAACAAAACATTTATAATATCTCCGACTTACAAAATCAGTGCTTTTTAATTAAGCTAGTTTTGCAAGCACCTCATCAGTAAATTCTTACATATAAGAACAACCATACAACGTCAACAAAGTGTCAGTATCAAGCGGCGGCAATAAACCCTATATGGTGGTTTTTATTAAAGTGATAGTAAATTATTCGAATAGAGCAAACTAGAAGAAATGAAGCTCCTACTATAACGTGTAAGCCATGAAAGCCAGTTGCCATAAAAAAAGTACTTCCGTAGACCCTGTCTGCAATAGAAAAAGCTGTTTCCCCATATTCTCCATACTGTAATAATAAAAAGTAAACCCCTAAAATAAAAGTTGTTAATAGACCATAACATGCTCTTTTATATTTACATTCCTCAATTGAGTGATGGGCTCAAGTAACACTAACCCCAGATAGTAGTAACACAGATGTATTAAGTAAAGGCACCTGAAATGTGGGTAGTGTATCAATTCCAATCGGTGGTCACATTGCCCCAACTTCAACTCTAGGAGCAAGTCTTCTATGAAAATAACCTCAAAAGAAGGCAAAGAAAAAGCAAACCTCTGAGATAATAAATAGCCCTATTCCAATTTTTAATCCAGATACAACATATGATGTGTGAAACCCTTGAAAAGTTGATTCGCGTACAATATCTCGTCATCATATATAGGATATAATCATGGTTATAATTAATCCTAAAATTAATAAAGTAAGGTTATTAAGGCGCAAGTACAAAATTAAACCTACGGGTAATGATATGATTGATAAGGAAATTAGAATAGGTCAAGGTCTTATTTCTACTAAATGAAATGGTGTTTTTTGCATATATATATATATATATAACCTCTTAAATACCATGTATAAAAGCATATGAGTAGCCGCCGGTGGACGGGTATCGTTGATGTCGATTTAATCAGGAGGTTTCCTGCTACTTTATGAGTAAAAACAAAAGTATATACACTATATTATTAGTTACGATAATTAGTTTAGCTGTCTCCACTTCAAATTGGGTTTTAATTTGAATGTTACTGGAATTTAGAACTTTTGTTTTTATTATATTTTTGTTTTCTAACACGTTAGTATTAGTGTGTGAATCTTCTATTAAATACTTTATTGTCCAATCAATCGCTAGAATATTTATGTTTATTAGTGGGTTTATATTAATTAATGTTAAATTAATTAGTTTGTTTTGACTTTTATTAATATGTGTAACTATTATAATTAAAATTGGAGTATTTCCATTTCACTTCTGAGTGATTCCAGTAGTAGAAAAGTTAAGTTATATTAACCTACTAATATTGTTTGGGCCAATAAAAGTCATTCCGTTGTTCTTATTAGAAAATCTATGAAATAATTTTAACTTAAGTTATATTTTAAGTTGGTTTATACAAGTACTTGCTGCAAGTACTATGGTTATAGGTTCTATTATCGGATTAAGGGGTACTAACTTAAATCAGGTTTTAGGTGCTTCGTCTATTAGTCACTCTGGCTGGTTTTTACTTGGTGTAATAACTAACCAAGTTTGATTATACTTTTATATTTATTTAATTAGTTTAGGCTTATTAATTTTTATACTAATACAAAAAGTATTTTTGTGAGCTTCAATTATATTAGTTAGGTTAAGGGGCTTACCCCCATATATACTTTTTCTTGGTAAGTACCAAATTATTATATTTAGTTTAAGTTTTGGAATTAACTTATCGGTACTAGTGCTTATAGTATTAAGTTCGGTTGTTAGTTTATATTTCTACTTAAAATTTGCGTATTTAATTTATTTAAATAATAAATCTTCTAGTACGCCTTTTTGGTTAAAATCTATTAGTCTTCTGTATGTTTTAGTATCTATAGCTAGATTAGTTTATTTTCTTAGAATTTTTTTTTATGGCCGAGATTAGGCAGTAGATTTTTAATTTACCTACGGATTTGTCCTTTGCGATGG